CGGTACCTCAATATCCACTGGTTTACTAGCTAAATGGCAATTGGCGCATACAATACGTCCAGTCGCTTCTCGTGGATTTTCATAACCTTGCTGTGCAAAAATGGGATATGCATTTGAAATGGATGTACGAGTTATTATATATATCATTAGCGATATGGAAATAGATCGAGTAATCTGTTCCTTTATCCAAGAAAAAGTATTTCTAGTTTGCATGGTCCAACCATTGATCCCGAAAATTTCTACAATAAATTGGGGTAGGTTACTAATGGAGTTTCCTATCCACGATTCTGTTATTTACTGGAATAAATTGACTGGATTAATATATAGGAATATAGGATGAATTCCCGGGATGGGTAGAAATCTAAAGTGATTTTCAATGCTTTGCTTCTGTACAACTGCAAAGTAAGAAACATTCTAATAGGAATTGGATTAGGTAGATAATTTTTTCAGTCATTCATTGAATGATAAATCACTACAAGTGACGGAGATACGCGATTTAAATAACGGAAAATCCAATATTTTAAAATTGTATCTAGAATGACTGGAAAAGTGGAAACAAGGCCAGATATTATTTGATCATTATGAACAAATCCAAAATCCTTGTAGACAAAGCCAATCAGCAGTTCCCAACCATGGGGCGAATGAAATCCGATACATAAATCAGTTAATAAAAGAAGAGAAAAAGCTTTTATTGTGTCACTTAAGTTATATAGGAATTCCTGAGCCCAAGAGTTAAGAATAACAAGTTCTTTATTACCCAAAATAGAATAACCGCTTAGAATAATGAAACAGATTATATTTGTCGAGAAGTGCAAAATCGTATGAATACGACCCTCGTTGTGTATCTTGATTAATTGGATTGTTTCTTTGTGAATTCCTATACGAAGGTTTTGTAGATGTGTCTCCGAGTATTCCTTGATCATTTCCTCTAAGAAGAGGAGTTCCTCCAATTCTCTGAATTTTTCTAGAATACTCTTTTCTTCAATATCATTCAAAAAAAATTCGGATTGCCTAGTATTCCACCAATAAGTAACCCATGATTCCAGACTTTTTTGAAATGAGAGAGAAATCCACCAGGGCAAAAATACTATAGATGCAAGATATAAAAGAGGAGTGAATGCTTTCTTTTTTTCCATTTTTTCTTCTGTGAATTGTTAATGAACCCATCTCATTCGTCGACTCTATGTAATCTAATATTTCTCTCATGCATCTCTTCTATTACAAGTTATCGAACCTATGAATCTATTCACTCTTTTTTATTTGTGATTTCGTGGTTAGGCCTTGAATCTAGAAAAAAAAATACCGAAATAGACGAAAAATTCGAATGAATAAATAAAAAAAAATTGTTTACCTATATTTCAATTGGTCGAATTCGAAGCACATATCTCCTTTCGATAAATGCCCGGAAAAATTTTATTTTATTATTATTCCATATATGTCTGCTTTGACTCGAATGAATGTTTTGAAGAAACCTCAATTAAGTTATAAGTTATGTTATAGAAAAAGGGGATTCTTTCTTTTTTTGCTCTCCTGCTGAGAAAGCATTCATTTCTCGGCTTCATTTATTAAAAAACTTCAATTGGTACACGCAAGAAATAGGCCAATTCAGCAGCTTTTTGTTCCATTTCCCGTGGAGTAAAATTCTCATCAGTACGAGTCAATGGAATGGCTCCCTGGCCTCTGATATCCATATAAAGGACACGACGAGCAAAAAGACCCTCTTTCACTTCTATTCTGACGGACTGAATATCTTTTATAAGAAATCGGAGGAAGACCCGACGATTTTTTCCAGGAAATCCCCAACGAAAGATACACACTATTCCATCTTTTCTATCAAATCGATCATAACCACTACCTACATTCCACGAAATTGTGCACCACAAATAGGAGCTAATAAAAAGACCCGCGATCCCATAGAAAGACATCACAATTCCTTGCGGAAAAAAAACTATTTCCTGAGACGGAAATAAAGATATCAAATTTCTACCAAGATAACTCGAGGTTCCAACCAACAAGAATCCTAATGAACCTAAAAAAAGGATAACAGCCCAGCAGAAATTACTTGTTTTTCGAGCCCCCGTTATAGGTTCTATCCATATATGTTCTGATCGACAACTCATACTTGATCCAGTTGCTTTTTTTGGAATTGAGAGAATACCCCAAATGAATTTGACTTTAGTCCGTTTGTTTCCGAAGTAACTCGCATCAACTAGCACTAGTTTGATGTGAACCTTTAGGAGTAATTCATTAAATTGGTTAGATCTAAACTAATAACATACCCTTCGTATGATCTCACTAAAGATAGCCACATGTATATAGATACACCAACTTTACAGTTCAGCCATCCGCCGAGTTGGGTCTATTTGAAAATAGATAGAATATAGCATTTTTGGGAGATTTTCGGCGGAAGCCACTTATACCAAATATACCAAATTTTGCTAAATGGATATCTGTGTTATGATACAAGCGTCAGTTAAAAAAAAATAGATGAGATTTTGTG